AAGAAAAATTATACAAAGTTATATATAAGTCGCTACCCCCCCTTGGTATTTCTTTAAATTTAATTGAATTTGGTTTAATTAGACGGAAGTTCTTTAAAAACTTCTGCTTTCTTTAAAAGATTCTGAACAGTTCCTGTAGGTTGAGCACCCCTTTCAAGGAAGTATAGAATAGCAGGAACATTTAAATAAGTTTGATTCTTCATTGGATCATAAAACCCCACTTTTCTAAGATCTTTTCCTTCTCTTCGGGATCGAACATCAATTGCAACGATTCGATAGACGGCTCATTGGGATAGATGTAGATGAACAATACCCCCCCTAGAACCGTATAGGAAGTTTTCTCCTCGTACGGCTCGAGAAAAAATGATTTGATTCGAATGAACCTAGAAAATCAATTAGATTTTAATTTCATTCGTTTTTTGTCCTTCCTGAAAATTTAAAAGAAACCATTCGTACTCATAACTCAAGTTGAATAACTCTCAAATAGCTCAAAAGGAAATTCTTCTCTTTAGTCAATTTCATTTATTGAGTTGTCTTTACCCGCTTTTTTTGTCTCGTTTAAAATTAGATTTCGACGATCCAGTTATTGAGACTGTCGAGACAATTAAAATGGGTTTACTTGTTCTTGGATCCTTTAATCTTTATTTTAAATCATTGGGTTTAGACATTACTTCGGTGCTTCTTAATACTTTCAAAATGGCAGCAACATACCCTTTCATTTGAATTGGAAATATTTTAAATTTGATTTATTTCTATCAAAGAATCCGATGTACAGTTGATTCCTGTGTAATACACTTTGAATCGAAAAAGTTTGATCAATCACAACAAGTTTCCAATTTAAAAACAAAACTTGTTGAAATTGGATTGGATCCTTTTTATTTCTATATTATTATTCTATATAGAAGATACGTTTACGAAGTTGTCCCAATTGATTGATTGGCATTAACCCTAGATCCTTGTCCCCCAGAAATGAATTAATCCTTTCGACTTTTCGACTCGAGCTCCATCGTAGACAATTTACAACCCAACAAAAAACCAAAGGATTCGGGTGTAACAGAACAAACAATGTCGAGACAAGAGCATCTTCATTCCTCGATAAATCGAAAATAAGATGGTGGATCTAAAAATCCACAATGGATCGTGTCCTTCAAGTCGCACGTTGCTTTCTACCACATCGTTTCAAACGAAGTTTTACCATCACATTCCTCTAATTTGGAACCAGTATGGAATTGATTCAATTATGGAATCATGAATAGTCATTGGTTCAGTTGTACATAAACATCGTAATCTAGACTTTTGATTTTCTTATTTTAAAATAAGAATAGGATGTGATATCTGTATGTGGAACGATTTTTATGAAAAAGTCTTAGCAAGACAAGATCGTTAACATCCATAAATATATTTTAACATACATAAAAAGTATCTATATAATACAAAATAATAGAAAGTAGAAAGAAGATATAATTATAACTATAATTATAAACGAATAACTTATTGACTCTGCATCTTCAAGCGACTAAATAGGATAGATTATACTATTTCCTACTTTTTCAATACCAAAGATTCAACTGACAATCAATCGTTAATATTAATAAAGTATTTATAAAAAAATATCTATAATTGAAAAAGTTTCCTATTTAGAAATACTATCCTCTTTGAAGGAAATTTGCCAATAAGCAACATGTTTAATCCGATAAGTCTTTCCTTGACTCATCACTGATTTAAAATAGATAAATAGATCAAAGATAAAGAAGAAATAATCCAATTTTTTTTTTCGCAAGTGGATCAAAAAATGATATAAGTAAAGATTTTAATCTTTATTCTTTTCATCTGATTACGAAAAGAAAAATATAAAAATTATTTGCATTGAAATAGAACGATACATATATACCATATAAGCTAAATATTTCCTCATTTTATATGTTTATATGTATTTTGTTTAACATAGGGATAGGGTTGAGTAATATTTCAATAATCAAATCTTGTCATAAAGTGAATAAAAAGAATAGGATAAATCATCCCTGCCTCAATAGTTCCATAGATTTACAATTTTTCATTAGAGTCAACCACGAAATACCTAAAAAATGAAATAGAAAAAAAATACATTGGCTCCATAACATAAAAAAATATGTTATAAAACATATGTTATGGAACTTGATCATTTGTTAATGAGATTCGAACAGATATTAAAATTAATACTGATTTACTCCTGACTACTCCATTATCTATCAGCAATAATAGGAGTAGCGATATAAAAAAATCCTCTGGGACGGAAGGATTCGAACCTCCGAATAGCGGGACCAAAACCCGTTGCCTTACCACTTGGCCACGCCCCATTTCAATTTATAATCTAAACTAAGAAACAATAAAATTGGTATTGGTTGTTTGTCAACTCCAGCCCAAATATCTATATATCTATAGAATAACCGGGTAGTAGGATGTTGATACATATAGATATAGAATTCAAACTAAATTTATTGATCATTACATAGAATTCAATTAAGATATTGTATGAAAGTATGATTTCTTCTATTCTCCTTTAAGTTGAGAATTGGAGGATTTTGTGATTGGGTGGCTTCAAAAAGAAGAAGGATTTTTTGTCTACCGTAACTGACTTTCTTCCTTTTTCCTTATATCAAAAACCCAACCAAAATGTAATTATCTCCAAGAACACAAAAATGTCTGTTATGCTTAATATCATTAGTTTAATCTGTATTTGTATTAATTCTTCCCTTTCTTCGAGTAGTTTTTTCTTCGGAAAATTGCCCGAAGCCTATGCTTTTTTGAATCCAATCGTAGATGTTATGCCAGTTATACCTCTGTTTTTTTTTCTTTTAGCTTTTGTTTGGCAAGCTGCTGTAAGTTTTCGATGAAATCCTTAATAATTTAATTAATAATTCAATTTCAATTAATAATATATATTAATAATATATATAATAATAATATATAATAATATTAATAATATCCTAGAAAATACATGATTTCTTCGAGAAAAAATTATAACAATTGAAAAAATCAGATAAGTTTTAGAGTATGAACCCTCGATTCGAACATTGAGCTAGTGGCCGGCTTACCACCCATTTCTTCTCTTCATTTTTTGACCCCTTTTGCAGCAAAAGACCCTAACCCTATTTAGGGTCTACCGCAATATCTAATTTCGAGATGAAAGATCTTTTTGTTAATGAAAAACAAATGCATTTGTTTTGTAAAAATTAATTTCTATTTATAGAAAAAAAAACAATAGGATATGTGGTAGAAAACTGGAAGATCTATTCTCTTTTTTTCCCAAAAAATAATTTGGAGATTGTGTAATGCTTACTCTGAAACTCTTCGTTTATACCGTAGTGATATTTTTTGTTTCTCTCTTTATCTTTGGATTCCTATCTAATGATCCGGGACGTAATCCCGGACGTGAAGAATAAGATCCTAAGGGTTTTCTTTGATTAATTTTCAAATCTTCTTAGGATTTTATCTATATTCTACACGTTTAACTAAGATTTTCAAAATTTGAAAAAAAAAATAAATCAAGTCATCAACGGAAACGGAAAGAGAGGGATTCGAACCCTCGGTACGAATAACTCATACAACGGATTAGCAATCCGACGCTTTAGTCCACTCAGCCATCTCTCCCAATTGAAAAAGCTAATTACTACATTACCCATAATGTCAGGAGTTTTTTTTTCTCTCTCTTCTTTGCTATATATATGTATAATATGTATATGTAGAGAGATCGACAAATCAGGAATTTCCTTTATCGAAAGGGAAGGGCTGGAAAGTGCCAACAACCTAAATAAATAAAAATTAAGGACGACCTCCTTGTTTTGTGTTGATTTTGTTCGAAAAGCCCTTCTTATTCTGATGGCCTGGCCTGGTCGGTACCTAGCCGGGCCTTTTTTTGGCCCAACGAATTATAGATAATTAATGATTTTGCTTTTCTATTTATATTATATTTATATTATATATATTAATTATATAATTATATATTTTAATATAAATATAATTTTTAAATTAAAAAATTATTGTTTTAATCAATTAAATATCTTATCTTCAAGCAACAACAAAAAGAAGAAAGACTATTTACATTCTTTATTGTTTTATATTTTTATTTTCCCAACTAAAAACTATCGATTCTTCCACAATGCATTTTTGTGTTCTGATTTTAGTGTTTTTGCGATCTATATCTATCAAAACTTGTTCACCAAAAGAGAAAACTTTAGTAATTTAAATTAAATGAAACTTTTTTTCCGAATCTCATTAAATTTTTATCTCCCCGTGAAAAACGCTTATTTTGATTATTCTTTAATTTAATAATCCTATCTTAATCATGCTCAATTCTCTTGTTCGACAAAAAGTCCATTTGTATATAATAATCATATTGTAGCGGGTATAGTTTAGTGGTAAAAGTGTGATTCGTTCTTTTAACCCTTTAATAGTTTTAATAGTTAAAATAGTTTTAATAGTTAAAGGGTCTTTCGGTTTTATTCATATTCCGATTAAAAACTTTATTTCTTCAAATTAAAAGGATTTAATCCTTTACCTCTCAAATGAGCAATTCGAGAAAAAAACTACACATTCTCGTGATTTCTATCCCCGAGTCACTTATAAATTTAAAAAGTTGGATTATTAAATTGCGAAACAGAATTTGAATTGGATCAAGACTTCCAATTGAATAAGTATGAGTAAAGGATCCATGGGTGAAGATAGAAAGTAAATTTCTAATCGTAACTAAACCTTCCTTCGCTTTTCTTTTCGATTTCTAAAGAAATAAATTGAAGCAAAATAGCTATTCAACGATGACTTTGGTTTACTAGAGACATCGACATATTGTTTTAGCTCGTTGGCAAAACCCTTTTCCTTAGGATCCTCTCAAATAGAAATAGAGAACGAAATAACTAGAAAGATTGTTAAAATGACCTTCTTCTAGAAGGATCATCTAGAAAGCGATTCGTTTTGTTTATATTTAAACAAAAAAGCTGACATAGGTGTTATGGGTAGAATTT